TTCTTAATTACTTTACTCAATTGACAGATTCCACAACAAATTTCTTGATTGGGAATTAGGGACTCATGTCCCATCCATCTGATGAATCGCCTTTCTTTTACACTTCTCTATCTCACTCTATCTTGTTTTTTAGTATTATCTAAAATAACTGATGAATTTTTAATTTTCCATAACTTAGGTAAGTGCTTTACCAACATATGTAGTGTATTAAAACAATAAATGGAATTTAACCCTTTCATGCTTACTATAACTAGTTATTTTGGTTTTCTACTAGCTGCTTTAACTATAACCCCAGCTCTATTTATTGGCTTGAACAAGATACGTCTTATTTGAAATGAATTCAACCAATAAGTCAGAAAATCTTTCTTTTGGATTCTTGCTATTCTACGATTCTTTTCCACACTAATTATGAATTCTTTTCTGGGTTATTGAGATTCGTGGATAATTTAGACTACTATTTAGGGATAGATCATACCTCTTTTTTTACCCCCTCGAACAAATCTAAATGATTGAAGTTTTTCTATTTGGAATCGTCTTAGGCCTAATTCCTATTACTTTAGCGGGATTATTCGTGACTGCATATTTGCAATACAGACGTGGGGATCAGTTGGATCTTTGATTGAGTAATATTTATTTTTTGATTGACCTCCTCTCTGGTCTGGAGGAGGTCAAATTGGAGTTTCAATTCTACTTTGTTTTGTTAAAGTATTTTACTCTGCTTCGACATAAGATAGATGGAATCACGCTCTGTAGGATTTGAACCTACGACATCGGGTTTTGGAGACCCGCGTTCTACCGAACTGAACTAAGAGCGCTTTTATTTAAAAATAAAAGCCTTTTTTTTCTATTCCTAACGTGTCTCACGTATATATAGTAGCCTAAAATTCAAGTTATACCCACTTTACTTTAATCGATCTCCTCACTACTACCCATAAAGAAGAAAGAAGTAATAGGTAGGGATGACAGGATTTGAACCTGTGACATTTTGTACCCAAAACAAACGCGCTACCAAGCTGCGCTACATCCCTTTTCCAAACTGTTCTACAATGTCATTGTACACAATTCCTGGTTTCTTTTCCACATCGTAATTTTATTTTCTTTTTTTTATCTGCATAGAACCCGCTTGTCATTTTTTCTTTTTGGTCTCATATAATCAAGGAATGGTATACATCCAAAATTCAGTTTAATTTCGCCGATAAAAGAAAGATTACTATTCCTTGGTAACGTATAGGAAGAGGGGTCCTATTTTTCTTTTTTAGGTTAGGGATAGAAAAATCTCATCTATAGGGTTCATTCGTCTATATGGTTCATTCTATGTGTAGCATGTTGATTTTTTTTGTTAGGAATTTCGCCTAAACAAAAGAAATACAAACGATCTTGGGCAAGAGTATCTGATCATATATGTATTCCAATAAGGAAGGAGGATTTTCAATGCGGGATATAAAAACATATCTCTCTGTAGCACCCGTGCTAAGTACTTTATGGTTTGGTGTTTTAGCAGGTTTATTGATAGAAATTAATCGTTTATTCCCGGATGCTTTGTCATTCCCTTTTTTTTAATTCTAGTTATTGCTATCCGAGGAATAGAATTCGCGGTGACATGACAAAAATTTTGTAAATCTCGTTTTTTTGGAAAATAGAAATTCAATTAAAAGTGATATCCAAGCGAAATCAAGCCTCAGAAATCAAAGCATAGAAAAAGGTTGGGCAGGCTACTTAAACGAAAGGATTTCGAAGCAAAATCTTTGCTAATTCGACAAGGATTGTATTCTTTAATTATTTATCTATTTTTTATTACTTAATTTAAGAATTTAAAATTTTTTTTAATGGATTTTATTCTTCTTCTTCGAATTCAAAATAGAAGAATAAAAGAATAAGTAGAAGAATTAAGTAAATTCAATCCAAAAAGGAAAGGGGGTTCATGGCCAAGGGAAAAGATGTTAGAATCAGAGTTATTTTGGAATGTATCAGTTGTGTTCGAAAAGGTACCAATGAGAAATCGATGGGGATTTCTAGATATAGTACTCAAAAGAATCGCCACAATACACCCGGACAATTAGAATTTAAAAAATTTTGTCGTTATTGTCGCAAGCATACGACTCATCACGAAATAAAGAAATAGGAGTATCGTGTGTTCGCTCTTTCCAAAGAACGGAAAGAGTAAGAACTTCATATTTAATATATAGAACATAGATAGAATACAAAATAAAAATCAACGCATCTGGTTTAAGGTAGATATTATTTCATATGTATAGAGGGTATTCATATACTATAGAATCAAATAAGATATGGATCAAAGAAAGGCTACTTCTTCTGGATCCTAAATTAATAAAATAAAGAAATCCATTTTTTTTTTCAAATTTTTAAATAAGGAATAAATCATGTGTACATCTAAACAACCTTTTCATAAATCTAAGCAACCCTTTCGTAAATCCAAGCAAGCTTTTAATAAATCCAAGCAAGCTTTTCGTAAATCCAAGCAACCTTTTCGTAAATCCAAACAACCTTTTCGTAGGCGTCCTCGGATTGGCCCGGGAGATCGAATTGATTATAGAAACATGAGTTTAATTAATCGATTTATTAGTGAACAAGGAAAAATATTATCGAGACGAATAAATAGATTAACCTTGAAACAACAACGATTAATTACTCTTGCTATAAAACAGGCTCGTATTTTATCTTTTTTACCATTTCGTAACTATGAGAATGAAAAACAATTTCAAGCCCAGTCAATTTCAATAATTACCGGTCCTAGACCCAGAAAAAATAGACATATTCCTCAATTAACGCAAAAGTACAATTCCAATCAAAACTTAAGAAACTACAACCAGAATTTAAGAAACAACAATCGGAACTTAAGTTCCGATTGTTGATGTTTTATTCGAAAGGGCCAGACCTATACTATATATATTATAAAGAAAATAATTCAGCTCGTTGATTCCTACCACTTAATCTTAATTTATTGTATCTTCCCGGAGTTCCTTCTCCGGGAATTCGGTTTTACTTTATATTTCAGTATATTTATTACTTTTTTCTACCTTTAATTGATGATCTTTATTTTATTGGAAATCGTGTAAAGATTATTTGGATTTGATACAGCTACTTGTGCAAGCATTTTACGATTAAGAATCAATTCCTTCTTGTATAGGTTGTGTATTAATTTACTATAACTATCAAATACTTTATATATCCGCGTTGCCGCGTTTATCCGAGTGATCCATAAACGACGAAAATCTCTCTTTTGCCTACCTCTATCTCGATGAGAAGAAACAAAAGCTCTTCTTACCTGTTGAGTAATCATTCGATTAAGTCTTAAATGAGCGCCTCTAAAGTTTGAGGCAAATGAACGCATTTTTGTTCGTCGTCTCCGAGCTATATATCCTCGCGGAACTCTGGTCATTGAATCAAATTAACCTTAATGAATAACTAATGATTTCTCTTCTTTTATCCATCCTTTTTTCCTTTAATAAGAAAACGAATTATTCCGATATATAAAATATTAATTCCAATGGCTTTTGCTACTCTAACCTTCCTAACCACGATTTTTTATTATTTTTCCTTCAGTTATTTCTATGCGAAGTAACAAATTCTAACGATACTAAAAAAATAGTGGGTTCCATCGTTTCTATGGTTCCCTTTTAAACGGTGAGGTCCTCTCTATACACCGGAGCCCTTTCTTTCATCAAAAGGTATTGTGAACTTGTATAGTTCACATTCTTTGGCTCTACCTATTCATTATAGAGTAAATAGCTCTTTTCACAATAAGAGTTATCCATACAGTGACGGCATTTAATTATGAAAGTTGGCTACGTAGCTGACCCTGTTAGTCCGTTCTTTTAAGATAAAGGAACACAAGCCTTTTCTTTTTATTACTATTTCCTCCGCTTAATGGATAAGCATTTGCTACCAATGGGGGAATTGCTTCTTAATTTCCAATTTAGATAATTGGATTTGCACCAAAGGAAACCAGAAATTCCATATACCATAGAAATATAGGCTAGAGAAGCTCCATCCTATTCATTGGTACCAACCATGGATACTTCAAAAAAATTTTATTTGTTTGAACTCATGATCTGAACGAGTCGCACATACACCCTAGCACATGTTCCTCGACGCTGAGGACATCCCTTAAGCGCGGCCGTTTTTGTAGCATTTCGTATTGGCTGTCTTGCGTTTCTAATAAGTTGTTTAACTGTTGGCATGTCGTATGTATATAGAAAAAAATAGATTGGTTTAGATCGATCTTAACCTGATGATTGATCATCATGAAGTCTTTGTATTTTCTATTAAATCGCGGAAAACCAAAATTTTGGTTTGAAATAAATTTACAAGAAATCTAGCCACTACCAATCCTTAAACATTTCTGGAAACCACACTGGATCTGTATCGCAGTGTTCGTTAATCATTTCATCTCCTACAATATCGACAAGTCCATAAGCTTTGGCTTCGTCTGCTGACATAAAAACATCCCTTTCCATGTCTTCGGATACAACCCAAAAAGGCTTGCCTGTTCTTAGTGCATAAACTCTTGTGATCATTTCGCGAACTTTGTGTAACTCTTCTACTTCTAGTAAAAATTCTGGTGTCCTTGCCCGATAATAAGCACTAGCAGGTTGGTGAAGCATAATCCTCGCGTGAGGAAATGCTATACGCTTGGTGGGTTCTCCTCCAACCAGAATGAAGGACGCCATGGACGCGGCTATTCCGAGGCATATTGTATATATGTCTGGTGTTACCGTTTGCATCGTATCAAAAATTGCCATTCCTGAGATTAGCCACCCGCCTGGGGAATTTATAAACAAAAAAATATCACTAATCCCATCTTCGATGCTGAGATATACCATGAGACCCGTAATATGATTCGTAATCTCGCAACGAATCTCTTGACCTAAAAAAAGTGTCCTTTCTCGATACATAACATTGTATAAGTCAACCCAAGTCGCTTCTTCATCTCCGGGAATCCGGTAAGGTACTTTTGGAACACCGATGGGCATATTAGATTAATATTATTAAATTTAAGTAAGAAAACTACACTTTAATATGGAAACGTAAGAATGGAAGAGAAAGAAAGAATCCCCAGTTTATTGTCTTCATTTTTATTCTTATTCTATATGAATACTATAGATTCTATTAATATGTAGATTGAAATAATACCTATAAGGAAGGTAAAACGGATTAAGAAAAAGGAATGAATCGGTGATTCGAATGATAAACAAAGAGGGGTAGAGATCCATTCTTCGTTTTTCCAAATAGGCCAAGTTACCCATTGCATATTAGCGCTTATCGAGTATAGAATAGATCTGCTTCTCTTTCTTCTTATGAACAGAATCGGCTTCCTTTTTTTAATGGAATGAAATAAATATTCACGCTTTCTGACACAGAATCCCCTAGAAGGGTTAGGTACATAGGATATGGATAGTCTTTTCCAATGCGATAAAATAAAGCGACTTCGTGTCTATTTTTCTTTGCTAAAGGGGTATTTCCATGGGTTTGCCTTGGTATCGTGTTCATACTGTCGTATTGAATGATCCGGGTCGATTGATTGCGGTGCATATAATGCACACAGCTCTAGTTTCTGGTTGGGCCGGCTCAATGGCTTTATACGAATTAGCAGTTTTTGATCCCTCTGATCCTGTTCTGGATCCAATGTGGAGACAAGGAATGTTTGTCATTCCCTTCATGACTCGTTTAGGAATAACCGATTCGTGGGGTGGTTGGAGTATTTCAGGAGGAACTGTAACGAATCCGGGTATTTGGAGTTATGAAGGTGTGGCAGGTGCGCATATTGCGTTTTCTGGCTTGTGTTTCTTGGCAGCTATCTGGCATTGGGTATATTGGGACCTAGACATATTCACTGATGAGCGGACGGGAAAACCTTCTTTGGATTTGCCCAAGATCTTTGGAATTCATTTATTTCTTGCAGGGGTGGCTTGCTTTGGCTTTGGTGCTTTTCATGTAACGGGTTTGTATGGACCTGGGATATGGGTGTCCGATCCTTATGGATTAACTGGAAAAGTACAGGCTGTAAATCCAGCGTGGGGTGCAGAAGGTTTTGATCCTTTTGTTCCAGGGGGAATAGCTTCTCATCACATTGCTGCGGGTACATTGGGTATATTAGCGGGCCTATTCCATCTTAGTGTCCGTCCACCTCAACGTCTATATAAAGGATTACGTATGGGTAATATTGAAACTGTACTTTCCAGTAGTATCGCTGCTGTTTTTTTTGCAGCTTTCGTAGTTGCGGGAACTATGTGGTATGGGTCAGCAACGACCCCAATCGAATTATTTGGGCCTACTCGTTATCAGTGGGATCAGGGGTACTTTCAGCAAGAAATATATCGAAGAGTTAGCAACGGGTTAGCCGAAAATCTTAGTTTATCAGAAGCTTGGTCTAAAATTCCCGAAAAATTAGCCTTTTATGATTATATTGGTAATAATCCGGCAAAAGGGGGATTATTCAGAGCAGGCTCAATGGACAGCGGGGATGGAATAGCTGTTGGATGGTTAGGCCATCCCGTCTTTAGAGATAAAGAAGGACGCGAGCTTTTTGTACGCCGTATGCCTACTTTTTTTGAAACTTTTCCAGTTGTTTTGGTAGATGAAGAGGGGATTGTGAGAGCAGATGTTCCTTTTAGAAGAGCAGAATCCAAATATAGTGTTGAACAAGTAGGCGTAACGGTGGAGTTCTATGGCGGTGAACTTAATGGAGTAAGTTATTCTGATCCTGCTACTGTAAAAAAATATGCGAGACGTTCCCAATTAGGAGAAATTTTTGAATTAGATCGGGCTACTTTGAAATCAGATGGTGTTTTTCGCAGCAGTCCAAGAGGTTGGTTCACTTTTGGTCATGCTACCTTTGCTTTGCTCTTCTTTTTCGGACACATTTGGCATGGTGCTAGAACGTTGTTCCGAGATGTTTTTGCGGGTATTGATCCAGATTTGGATGCTCAAGTGGAATTTGGAACATTCCAAAAAGTAGGAGATCCAACTACAAGGAAACAGGCTGTTTGATACACATTGCTATTCTATCTTTCATCTCTCTTTTTTGATTTGACATGGGTTTTTTGACTCTTTTTCTTTCTTTATATGGGAAATGATCCCAAATGACAAATGAATAGGTGTGGAAGTTATAATTGTAAATAAACCACGATCGAATCTATGGAAGCATTGGTTTATACGTTCCTTTTAGTTTCTACTTTAGGGATAATTTTTTTCGCTATCTTCTTCCGAGAACCACCTAAGGTTCCAACTAAAAGAGTAAAATAATTTCATTGAAGTAAGAAGTCTCCCAGATGGGTAGACTTCTTACTTCAATTAGTCCCCGTGTTCTTCAAATGGATCTCTTAATTGTTGAGAGGGTTGCCCAAACGCGGTATATAAGGCATACCCAGTAAAGCTTACAAGTAAACCAGATATGGAGATGGCGACTAAAGTTGCTGTTTCCATTTTTATAGAATTTCAAAATTACAATAGATCTACGAAAAGATCGTGTATTTACAACTACAACGGAATAGTCTACAAAGTCAACACCAATGATTAAATAGAATTTATGGCTACACAAACCGTTGAAGATAGTTCTAAAGCGAAGCCAAAACGAACTGGCGCAGGTAGTTTATTGAAACCCTTGAATGCGGAATATGGGAAAGTTGCTCCGGGTTGGGGGACTACTCCTTTTATGGGGGTCGCAATGGCTTTATTCGCGGTATTCCTATCTATCATTTTAGAAATTTATAATTCGTCTGTTTTACTGGACGGAATTTTAACGAATTAGGTTTTTACTAACTAAAACTACGAAGTCATACTTTTTCCATCCAAAAAAGCTTTTTCTATTTTAAGCTCTACATTTCTAGATATTCTGGTAGTTCGACCGTGGTATTTTTTTGTTTCGGTATCTCTGGAATATGAGTGTGTGACTTGTTAGAATTGATCCTATTGATAATACATAGAAAGAGCCTGTTATCTCTATCAAGATGATTTTAATTCGTCGGATATTATTTATTCTAGTATCTGGAACACGAAATAGATAGAGTGGATCAAAAAAAAAAGGAACTATGATTCATATTCACTATTCAGACCTCGCAACCAGACTGAAAAAAAAAATAGTTCTTAATAAAAATAAAATCAATTTTCTTCCTTCCAATTTTGTTTGCCCAAAAGACAACTTTTTTTTCTCTCGATTTTGTCGAGTCATTACACGGATTCAATAAATGATCATCAAGCGGTTCTTATTCGAAAGAACCCTTGCCTTTTGTTTAGCTTTAGACTCAATCATCGTGGCTCTAGTATGAATCTAAGGTTTTAATTGAACTGATTCATAGGATCGCAACAAGATAATTTCTATCAGAAAACTACTAGAATTTTTGCTTTATTTATTTACTAGTAAAACAAGAGCAAATCTGCATTACGTACAAAAAAACAAATTCAAAATAGGGAAGAGAAGGGAAGAGAAAAGTCAAGAGGCCTGTAATGACCCACATAAGGGCAAAAAAGACAGATGAGTCAACTTGAGATTTTTTGGCATTATCATCACAAAGAAGATATTCTGGATTTTTCTTGTTTCATATCTTCAAAGCAAATCGATCCAATCTAGCGGCTGATGAAGTTTTGCACTTTTTTCTAATATCCGCTAAAAATTTGTGTGTTTCTGCTTGAGCCGTACGAGACGAAATTTTCATATACGGCTCTCAGAGGGGGTCCCGACCCGGGTTAGTTACCTATCTCAATAAAGTATATGATTGGTTTGAAGAACGTCTTGAGATTCAGGCAATTGCGGATGATATAACTAGTAAATATGTTCCTCCTCATGTCAACATATTTTATTGTTTAGGGGGAATTACACTTACTTGTTTTTTAGTACAAGTCGCTACCGGTTTTGCTATGACTTTTTATTATCGCCCAACCGTTACAGAGGCTTTTTCCTCGGTTCAATACATAATGACCGAGGCCAACTTTGGCTGGTTAATCCGATCAGTTCATCGGTGGTCAGCAAGTATGATGGTTCTAATGATGATCCTGCATGTATTTCGTGTGTATCTCACTGGTGGGTTTAAAAAACCCCGCGAATTAACCTGGGTCACAGGTGTGGTTTTAGGTGTATTGACCGCGTCGTTTGGTGTAACTGGTTATTCTTTGCCTTGGGATCAAATTGGTTATTGGGCAGTAAAAATTGTGACGGGTGTACCTGACGCGATTCCAGTAATAGGATCACCTTTAGTGGAGTTATTGCGCGGAAGTGCTAGTGTGGGCCAATCCACTTTGACTCGTTTTTATAGTTTACATACCTTTGTACTGCCTCTGCTTACGGCCGTATTTATGTTAATGCACTTTCCAATGATACGTAAGCAAGGTATTTCGGGTCCTTTATAAGGAAGACGTATCATAGAGAATTAAAATTCTCATATATCATATCGGGTAGGTTCTGGTATTTCATTGCTACAAACATGGGTTATTGTAAAATAACACATGTCATTTGGATACTTCTCTTCAACTCAGAAGAATTTTGATACAATACAAATAGTTGAAGTTAATTTTACAAAAAAATAAGGCGGATTATGGGAGTGTGTGACTTGAATTATTGATTTGGCCATGCAGATAAAGAATTGGATCTGCCACATTAGAATTCACAACCAAAGGTGTCTCCGCATCCAATCAACAGGTAAGTCCCCTACTTAGGAAGGATAGGCTGGTTCACTTGAGGAGAATATTTTCTATGATCATACCCCAACCATGTCATCCATGAAGAGGCTCCGTAAGATCCCATAGAGTAGAAATGGAATAAGTCATGTGACATGATCCAATTCTCTATTTATTACACTTATCCTTTTAATTATAGTATGGAAATGCATTCATTTTCTTTGCATCGATTGTGATCCGCAATACTATCGGAGTAAAAGAAGGGATCTAAGGAAGAACGTAGGTTAAACTTTTGGATTTTTTATTAGTAACAAGTAAATACTTTGTTTGGATGTAATAAACTTGCGATATTGAGGGGATAAACACCAACTAATCAAGAGACATGAGACGATCCATAAAGCAATTGATCATGGTCAAATTTGTAAGCCCACTTGGATATTGAGCATTTACCCATAAGAATAGGATTCTTTTCAATGAGTAATTGTAGGGGCAACTTCGGAAAAGAGAATCTGATAACACTTTTCTTGCACGAAGTTCTTGAGTACTTATATATCGCTTATTCTATTATGGATCTTCCGCAGTCTTATTTCTTTTATTCTTGCTCGAGCCGGATGATGATAAATTCTCATGTCCGGTTCCTTTGGGGGATGGATCCTAAAGAGTTCACCTATCCCAATAACAAAAAAACCTGACTTAAATGATCCTGTATTAAGAGCAAAATTAGCTAAAGGGATGGGGCATAATTATTACGGGGAACCCGCGTGGCCCAATGATCTTTTATATATTTTTCCAGTAGTAATTTTAGGCACTATTGCATGTAATGTAGGTTTAGCGGTTCTCGAGCCGTCAATGATTGGTGAACCGGCGGATCCGTTTGCAACTCCTTTGGAAATATTACCCGAGTGGTATTTCTTTCCCGTGTTTCAAATACTCCGTACAGTGCCCAATAAGTTATTGGGGGTTCTCTTAATGGTTTCTGTACCAACGGGCTTATTGACAGTACCTTTTCTAGAGAATGTCAATAAATTCCAAAATCCATTTCGTCGGCCAGTAGCTACGACCGTTTTTTTAATCGGTACTGCAGTAGCTCTTTGGTTAGGTATTGGCGCAACATTACCCATTGATAAATCCTTAACTTTAGGTCTTTTTTAGGTATTTTTCAGGTTGATTCATTCAACCGTGAAGTACCGTGCATAGGTATCTAGGAAATAGTTACTTCCAAGTGAATTTTTCCTAGATACCTAAAATCCTTTTTATTATGATCCATTTCGCGAAAATATAAAATATAGAGTGTGCCAAAGATACAAAATGGTTTTCTTTTTATTCTAACTCGAAAAGAAGAAGCGCAAAAAATTGCAATGGATTTAAAACAAGAGCTTATTCTTAGATAAATCAATTGGGAGGTGCTTCTCTAGAGTGTCCCATATCTGTTTTCTATCTTCCATATGAAAACTGTCAATTCTCATAAGACCCTCCTCAGTCTTACTCAAAAGGTCCAATAGTGTATGTATATTGGCCCTTTTGAGACAATTATACGTTCTAGAAGGCAATTCTAATTGATCAATAAAAATACAATTCAATGGAATTCCTTTTTTGTTTTTCTTTAGATTACTTAATACTTTAGGAAAAGTGAAAAGGGGTGGAGTAAACCTATTTTTATTTTCTTCGAAACTAGCATCCTCTTCCCCTGCGTGTAGAAAAGGAAGAAATAAATCAATCAAATTACGAGAAGCCTCATAAAGTGCTTCCTTAGGGGTTAAACTTCCATTCGTCCATATTTCGAGAAAAAGTATCTCGTGTTTTTCATTTCCATTCCCACAAGAAAAAATACTATAATTCACATTTCGAACAGGCATGGATACAGCATCTATAGGATAACTCCCGTCTTGATAGTTCGTTATGAGTTCCGTCTGATATCCGCGATCTCTCTTGATCTGTAACTCAATACAGAAATCAATAGGCTCTGTCAAGTTAGCTATAGGTTGTGCCTTATCAACGATTTCTACGGAAGGAGGTAAGGTGATATCTTGAGCGGTTATGTATCTAGGTCCTTTGACGCAAATGGATGCGTCTCTAATTCCATAGAGATTACTTCTCAATACAATTTCTTTCAAATTTAGTAAAATTTCTTGTACGGATTCTTCAATACCTGCTATTGTAGAATATTCGTGTGGCACACTCCCAAATTTTGCACGTGTGATACATGTTCCTTCTATTTCTCCAAGTAAAGCTCTTCGCAAGGCAATGCCGACGGTATCCGCTTGACCTTTTCTAAGTGGGGACAGAATGAAACGACCATAATAAAGACGTTTACTATCTACTCTTGATTCAACACACTTCCACTGCAGTGCTTGAGTGGATCCTGCTACCTCCTCTCGAACCATAATAGACTAGTATTATTATTTGATCATTAAATCGTTTATTTCTCTTGAAAGTGGGTTAATTCTTTTACAGACGTCTTTTTTTAGGAGGTCGACATCCATTATGTGGCATAGGTGTTACATCGCGTATACAACTTAATCGTACACCACTTTTAGCAATGGCTCGTAATGCAGCATCTCGTCCACTACCAGCACCCTTTACCATAACTTCTGCTCGTTGCAAACCTACTGTACGAATAGCATCTACGGCTGTTCTTTGACCAGCATAGGGTGACGCTTTTCTTGAACTTTTGAATCCACAAGTACCCGCAGAAGACCAGAAAACCACCCGACCTTGCGGGTCTGTAACAGTTATAATAGTATTGTTGAAACTAGCTTGAACATGAATAACCCCTTTTGTTATTCTACGTGCACTCTTTCGTAAACTAAAACGTGCATTCCTACGTAAACCAATACGGGCTTTTTTACGTGAACCAATTTTTGGTATAGCTTTTGCCATATTTTATTATCTCATAAATATGAGTTAGAAATAACAAAAAGAAAAAAGATACAAAGATATCCGTTTCAGAGTAAAATATACTCCTTACTTTAATTATTTCAAATTTTTTTATTTGAAATTTGTGCATTTCCGCGGGTACTTTATTTTTTACTTTTTAGAAAGTAAAGTTCTTTTCGAAAGATTATCCCTGTCTTTGTTTATGCTTCGGATTGGAACAAATTACTCTAATTCGTCCACGCCTACGAATCAGTCGACATTTTGTACAAATTTTACGAACGGAAGCTCTTATTTTCATATTTCTGTATCCTTTCTTAAACTATGAATCTAATCTTTTGGAAAAAATGAGTATCTTCGCTTTAATTTTAAAACTTTGAATTTATTCCCCTAGATAAAAATAAAAAAAAACCTAATCCTTTGAATCTTTGGTATCCTTCAAATCTTCGATATCCTTTAAATCTTCGATATCCTTCGAGTCTTCGGTACGTTTCGAATCCTTATGGGGAAGCCTATAAATTATACGCCCCTTGCTGGAATCATAGCGACTTACTTCAATTTTGACCCTATCCCCCATCAGTATTCGTATAGAACTAGACCGGATCTTTCCTGAAATATAGCCCAGGATGATGGTGTCATTCTCTAGGCGAACGCGGAACATCCCGTTGGGTAGGGCTTCCGTAACTAAACCCTCGAAAGTTACTTTCGCTTCTCTCGGGTTTTTTTTTTCTCCCCTATTTTTTTTTTCTGTCATTTTTTTTTCTCCTATTTTTCAATTTTGATTTTCCAATAAAAATACAACGTTTTTTTTTATTAGAAAAATAGGAAGTTCAAGATAGAATTCGGGTACTATAGGCGGGGCCATTACCAGATATAACATAAGACTTCTCCCCCAATTCGGTTTAGTCGAGCTTCTCGATCTGTCATTATACCTCGAGAAGTAGAAAGAATAGCAATTCCCATTCCACCCAAAACTTTAGGAATTCCTTGATAGTTGGCATAAATTCGTAAGCCGGGGCGGCTGATACGCTTTAAAAAAGTTCTTGTTCTATATATTCCTTTTCTAGTCTTTCTCTTTTGATGTCGCAAAGTTGAAACCAAGAAATTTCTGTTACTTTCCTGATGTTTCCGAACACTTTCAATAAAACCCTCTCGTAGAAGTATTTTAACAATGTTTTCGGTAATATTTGTGGATACTACTCGAACTGTTCCTTTTTTATTCATGTCCGCATTTCTTATAGAGGTTAGTAAATCAGCAATAGTGTCCTTGCCCATAAGACTCTAATTCTAGTTTCCTCCTAATTTTTCTATAATCAACATGTTTTATTTTTTTAGCATATACGCGAAATACAATCCACTAATTTATTTTTTGATCCACATTTTGCCTACTAGTATTTATAATACTTCAGGGGCTAATGAAACTATTTTTGTAAAATTCAATTCTCTCAATTCCTCGGCGATCGCACCAAAAACCCGAGTTCCTTTTGGATTTCCTTTTTGATCAATTACAACCGCAGCATTGTCATCATAGCGAATTATTATACCATCTTCACATTTGAACTCTTTACATGTACGTACAATTACAGCTCGAATTACTTCGGATCTTTCTAGAGGCATTTGGGGCACTGCGTCTTTGATTACAGCAACAATAACATCACCAATACGAGCATATCGCTGATTACCAGCAGCTCCTATCACTCGAATACACATCAATTTTCGAGCTCCACTATTATCTGCTACATTTAAAAGGGTCTGAGGTTGAATCATATTATTTTTATTTCAATTTGTTATTTCAATGCAAAAGGATGAAAGAAATATTGTCTTTCCAGAAAAAAGAACCCTGGCGTTTTTTTTAACTTCAATATTCTTTTTTTTTGGAATTCTATATCTCTAATCGAAGAAATTGGCTTCGTATGGGCATTTTACTGGCAGCTATGGAAATAGCTGCTCTAGCTACAGTTTCGGATACTCCGCCCATTTCATAAAGTATTCGACCCGGTTTAACAACAGCTACCCAATATTCGGGCGACCCCTTTCCCGAGCCCATACGTGTTTCCGTGGGTCTTAGTGTAACCGGTTTGTCGGGAAATATACGTACCCATATTTTTCCACCACGACGTGCATATCGTGTGATTGCTCTTCGTCCTGCTTCTATCTGTCTCGCCGTGATCCAAGCGGGTTCAACTGCTTGAAGAGCATATCTACCAAAACAAATACGATTGCCTCGGCAGGATTTTCCTTTCATTCTTCCTCTGTGTTGTTTGCGAAATCGGGTTCTTTTGGGGTTATAGTCGATGGTTCTTTCTTAGTTCCATCTCTACTGCAAAACTGGACATGAGAATTTCTTCTCATCCAGCTCCTCGCGAATGAAATGAGAAAGCGTGCAAATTTCTCTAATTCCATAATATTATTTCTCTAATTCCATAATATTAAAAAATATTACGGAGAGATACACATTAATAGATAATAAAAAAGTTAGGTTTTTTTAATATTTAATTAATTTGTTAAAATAGAAAGAATATAGTCAAGAAAGAGGATCTAGAATATATCTAGATGTGTGTGTCTATTTATCTATATTCTATATTTTTAGATTCTATATTTATAGATAATTAAATCCTTCTAAAAAAAATCTCTTTATTTTTACTCTTCTTTATTTTTACTCTTATTGAATCGCAGTAAAATATTAGAATTCAATAAAGATTTCGCGGGCGAATATTTACTCTTTACTGTCTTATTTGTTAATTTATAACCGTACCAAATAAGACATTTTTTTGGTTTGTTCCGCCATCCCGCCCAATGAAGTATTAGGATTCTTTTCAAGAAAATCCGATGGAGTCATAGATTCTGTCGTTCCCACTGCTTCTCTTTGAATGGTTAGGTCTTAATCCCGCAATGGAGCTTCCTAAAAAAATTTATTTCCGAGTTACTTTTCTCAGTTTTATTAACCCGATTGGCTCTTTATTATTGCTTTTTATTTGTAGTTCTTTTTTCAAGTTACGATTTCGAATTTTCTTTTATTTTTATTATAGCGATGCTTTCTTACATTGCCTTTTATGATGTAATTCATAGACCATACATATTGGAATCCTATATCTTTCTTAATTCCCCTTCCTTCTTTCTATCATCCCTCCCTTTATCCACATCCCTTTAGTTTTACTTCACAACCTAAAATCCCATTTCTTTTTTAGAGAAAATTGCAGTTGCTACCACTATATGATAGACTCACTCATTTATGATAGATGTATTTATTCATATAGTGACTGTTTCTTAGTTAGGATCTCGACAATACGAAGCAATAGGTTAGTTATTAGTTAATTTTTTATAATTACTAATTTTTTTCTTTTTCTATTTAAAGAAAAATTAACGAGTCACACACTAAGCATAGCAATTTTATTAAAAGATTTATCAATTTTCATTAAATCTTATAGAAAGAGGTATAATTTCTTCTTTTTTTTCAGGTATTTTAGGAAAAAGGCTCTTGTCATTTTTTAGTCTATCACTGGACAGAATGCGAAGACAAGATTAATTAGTCTTCGTCTACGAATATCCAAATTTTTACACCTAATACTCCATAGATAGTTCGAATTGGATAGCAGCAATAATCAATTTTAGCACGAATTGTTTGGAGGGGAAGTCTACCCTTTTTGATGCATTCAGCACGTGCAATTTCTTTTCCCGCGAGACGACCCGCAATTTTTACTTTAACCCCCTTTATGTCTGCTTTTTTAGTTAATTCAATGGCTTTTTTCATTGCCTTTCGGAATGAAACTCTATTTTTTAATTGGAAAGCTATATATTCTGCAAGAATGTTAGGTTGTCTATAAGGTTCTTTTACTTTTTCGACAGCAATATTAACTCTATGGTTTACAGAATTAACTTCTTTTTGTAGATCTTTTTCTAATTCTTCGATTGCGCCTTTTTTCTTTAATAAATTGGGAAATCCAATATGGATTATGACATGGATTGTATCGATTTCTTTTTGAATTTCTATATGCGTAATTACTTCGGAACTTGAGTCTGATTCTATTTTTCTATTCGAGTCCTTTTTCCTATTCTTTTGTATATAGTTCTTGATACAATTCCTTATTTTTTTATCTTCCTGTAGACCTTCAGAATAATTTTTTGGTTGTGCGAACCAAAAGGAATGGTGTTTTTGGGTTGTACCAAGTCTGAAACCAAGTGGATTTATTTTTTGTCCCATATTTTTCTATTCTTTTTTTTTTACTGGTACTGGGAATCGAAATCTTAGATGGATCTAAAGGTTATTTAGATTTCTTTACTATATTTAGTACAATTTTTATATGACACATGGTTTTTTTTATGGGAAAACTGCGTCCTCGAGCTCTAGGTCTGAATTTTTTTATAATAGTACTCCTACTGACTTCGGCTTTAGTGATGAATAAATTAGCTTTGTCGAAATTCCTATAATGAGTAGCATTTGCTGCTGCCGAATAAACCAACTTTAAGATAGGATAAGATGCCCGATAAGGCATCAGATTCAGTATCATAACAGTTTCCTCGTAGTAACGCCAGCGAATCTCATCAAGAACTCTTTGTGCTTTGAAAACAGACATTTGGATGCGCTTTTGTGCTTTGAAAACCCGCTCGAACTTAAGCAGACCATCGGTCGGAACTTTTCTCGCGAGTTTTCTTAGACCACTTTTCTTCTTCTTTATCCTAGGGATATACTTTACTAGTTTGAAACTTGTCATAAATAAGGTTATTCCCTGCCTACCTTTACTTTATTTTGAATTTTTCTATTTTGAATTCAGTTAACGACGGGATTTTGTATCTTTTCTTGAATTTTCATAACTCGTGAAATGCCGAGTAGGCACGAATTCCCCCAATTTGCGACCTACCATAGGATTTGTTATATAAATAGGTATATGCTCCTTTCCATTATGAATCGCGATTGTATGGCCAACCATTGTGGGTAGAATGCTAGATGCCCGGGACCACGTTATTATTGTTTCTTTCTCCTCCTTCATATTTACTTTTTCTATTTTTTCCAATAAATGATGAGCTACAAAAGGATTCGTTTTTTTTCGTGTCACAGCTGTATTACTCCTTTTTTTCCTTTTTTAAGAGTGGACATTCTATGTCCAATATCTCGATCGAAGTATGGAGGTCAGAATAAATAAAATAATGATGAATGCAAAAAAGAGAAAAATCCCTTTAGCTGGATAAGGGGCGGATGTAGCCAAGTGGATCAAGGCAGTGGATTGTGAATCCACCATGCGCGGGTTCAATTCCCGTCGTTCGCCCATCGCATTATTGCAAATTCCAAAAATGCAATTTTCCATATTCCTAGTTACGTATTTACTTACGGCGACGAAGAATAAAACTATCGCTATATTTTTTCCTTTTCCTAGTTCTTCTTCCAAGCGCAGGATAACCCCAAGGGGTTGTGGGTTTTTTTCTACCAATAGGGGCTTTCCCTTCACCGCCCCCATGGGGGTGGTCCACAGGGTTCATAACTACCCCTCTTACTACGGGACGTTTACCTAGCCAACATTTAGATCCGGCTCTACCCAAACTTTTTTGGTTCACCCCAACATTACCCACTTGTCCGACTGTTGCTAAGCAATTTTGGGATACTAAACGGACCTCCCCAGATGGTAATCTTAAAGTGGCCGATTTACCCTCTTTTGCAATCAGTTTCGCTACAGCACCTGCTGCTCTAGCTAATTGCCCACCCCTTCCACGTGTGATTTCTATGTTATGCATGGCCGTGCCTAAGGGCATATCGGTTGAAGTAGATTCTTCTTTTCTCTCAAAAAACCCCTTCCCAAACTGTACAAGCTTCTTCCAAAGCATACGGCTTTCTAGATGTATATGACGATCTCTAAACAGATTGATCTTATATGAATCATATGATGAAGTACCACATGAGTGGATATATAGGAAAGGAATCCAAATCCGCCGAATCGCTCATGTTATGATCTTCTACATCCTAGGTCTCCGCGTTCCGTCATCTGGCTTATGTTCTTCATGTAGCATTCAGATCGAATGACTCTATGAAATTACGTCGATATTTCCACATATTATGGGTAACGTAGGAGACATTCCTATTTTCCCCGGGGGTCTTAATTACCACTGCTTAGCTTTCAATTCGCCTCTGACCATCAAATTAAATGTGAATAACCCGTCCTCCTCTCTTTGAAACAAGGGGCGCTTCCGGTTCTGTGCGTGCTTCAAACAATTTTGTCTTCTCCATATTACCATATCTCTAGAGTCAATAATTTTCTATGAGGAACTACTGAACTCAATCACTTGCTGCCGTTACTCAACAGTTTTCTGTTGAGGTCTATCCTATAGAGGTAGTTAAATTGGATCAGTGATCGATTTCTAGGTTTCGTCGTAAACCTAATTGGTTACTTCCAATTACGTAAATCAATAGTTCAAACCGCACTCAAAGGTAGGGCATTTCCCATTGATATAGGAACTTTTGTACCAGAAACAATAGTATCTCCAATTATAGCCCCTCTGGGATGTAAAATATATCTCTTCTCACCATCCCCATAGTGTATGAGACAAATGTATGCATTTCGATTAGGGTCGTATTCTATGGTTACGATTCTACCAGATATGTCTTTTTGATTCCGTCGAAAATCGATTTTACGGTATAGGCGCTTATGACCTCCCCCTCTATGCCTTGCGGTAATGATTCCCCTGGAATTACGACCTTTACCACAACGGTGCCGTCCATGGATCAAATTATTTCGTGGATTGGATTTCACTTGCCTGTCTACGGTTCCCTTGCGTGTGCTCGAGATAGGTGTTTTGTATAAATGTTTCGCCGTATTATTAAGTATTCTCCTTTAGTTTTTTTCTCTATCTAGAAGTGGAATAGAATAACCCGGTTGAAGGGTAATGATCATACGTCTGTAATGCATTGTATGTCCCAGAATGGGTCCCATTCTTCTACTCTTTCCGGGTAGTCGATGGCTATTCACAGCTACTACCTTAACACCAAAGAAGAGTTCGACCCAATGCTTTATTTCTGTCTTAGTGAATCCCGATTCAACATTAAAAGTATATTGATTCTTTCCCAATAAACGAAGACTTTTTTCTGTAAATACTGCGTATTTGATTCCATCCATAAATCGACTTTCCCTCCTATGCTCTGAGTTCCAGTATCGATAAGAATTCGAGTTCTTATTGTTCTTATGTTATGGTATGAATATACCATACCAATTCGTTATGTATGGATGATGGATGAGATTCCATGGATAGAGAGCCAGTTCCAATAGACTTATGGAACGTTCCCGTTCGCGTGCATCCAGCAGGAATTGAACCCGCAAATTCACCAATTATGAGTTGGGCGCTTTAACCATTCAGCCATGGATGCTTAACAGGGATCATCGTATATCGTAAATAACCAATTTTCATATAGAAAGACATATCATACAAAAATGAAATCGAAAATATTCGGAGATGGCAAATATTCGGAGATGACTATGAAAACACCTCTCTGGATCCTCAAATTGAAA